GGAACGCCAAGTGGCCTTAGATTCAGGAGTTCCCGCTATAGCCGAACACGAGGGAAAGATCATTTATAACGATACTGACAAGATCATTTTATTTGCAAATGGGAATGCTCTAAGCATTCCATTAGTTATATATCAACGTTCCAACAAAAATACTTGCATGCATCAGAAACCCCAGGTTAAGAAGGGTAAATGCGTAAAAAAAGGACAAATCTTAGCAGATGGTGCTGCTACAGTTGGCGGTGAACTCGCTTTGGGAAAAAACGTATTAGTAGCTTATATGCCATGGGAAGGTTACAATTCTGAAGATGCTGTACTCATTAGTGAGCGTCTGGTCTATGAAGATATTTATACTTCTTTTCACATACGGAAACATGAAATTCAGACTCATGTGACAAGCCATGGTCCTGAAAGAATCACTAATAAAATTCCACACCTAGAGGCCCATTTACTCCGAAATTTAGACAAAAATGGGATTGTGATCCTGGGATCTTGGGTAGAAACGGGCGATATTTTAGTGGGTAAATTAACGCCTCAAATGGCGAAAGAATCCTCGTATGCCCCGGAAGATAGATTATTACGAGCTATACTTGGGATTCAGGTATCCACCTCAAAGGAAACTTGTCTAAAACTACCTATAGGTGGTAGGGGCCGAGTTATTGATGTGAGATGGATCCACAAAAAAGCAGGTTCTAATTATAATCCAGAAACGATTCATATATATATTTCACAGAAACGTGAAATCAAAGTAGGTGATAAAGTGGCTGGGAGACATGGAAATAAAGGTATCGTTTCAAAGATTTTGTCTAGACAGGATATGCCTTATTTGCAAGATGGAAGACCCGTTGATATGGTCTTCAATCCATTAGGGGTACCTTCACGAATGAACGTAGGACAGCTATTTGAATGCTCACTCGGGTTAGCTGGGAGTATGCTAAATAGACATTATCGAATAGCACCTTTTGATGAGAGATATGAACAAGAGGCTTCGAGAAAACTTGTGTTTTCTGAATTATATGAGGCCAGTAAACAAACATCGAATCCATGGATATTTGAACCCGAGTATCCGGGAAAGAGCGGAATGTTTGATGGAAGAACGGGGAATCCTTTTGAACAGCCTGTTATAATAGGAAAGCCTTATATCTTGAAATTAATTCATCAAGTTGATGATAAAATACATGGACGTTCCACTGGACATTATGCACTTGTTACACAACAACCCCTTAAAGGAAGGGCCAAGCAAGGAGGACAACGGGTAGGCGAAATGGAGGTTTGGGCCCTCGAGGGATTCGGTGTTGCTCATATTTTACAAGAGATGCTGACTTATAAATCTGATCATCTTAAAGCTCGTCAAGAAGTACTCGGGACTACGATCATTGGAGGAACAATACCTAAACCCGTGGATGCTCCAGAATCTTTTCGATTGCTCGTTCGAGAACTACGATCTTTGGCTCTGGAACTGAATCATTTCCTTGTATCTGAGAAAGACTTCCAGATTCAAAGGAAGGAAGTTTAATTGGACTGAATCAGAAATTTTATTCTATGATTGATCAGTATAAACATCAACACCTTCGAATTGGATTAGTTTCTCCTCAACAAATAAGTGCTTGGGCAAAAAAAATCCTACCTAATGGAGAAATAGTTGGGGAGGTAACAAAACCCTATACTCTTCATTACAAAACTAATAAGCCTGAAAAAGATGGATTATTTTGTGAAAGGATTTTTGGGCCTATAAAAAGTGGGATTTGTGCTTGTGGAAATTATCGAGTAATCGGAGATAAAAAAGACCAACCAAAATTTTGTGAACAATGCGGAGTAGAATTTGTTGATTCTCGGATACGTAGATATCAAATGGGTTATATAAAACTAGCATGTCCAGTAACCCATGTGTGGTATTTGAAACGTCTTCCTAGTTATATCGCGAGTCTTTTAGATAAACCTCTTAAAGAATTAGAAGGTCTAGTATACTGCGATGTGTGATTTGATCAAAATTCTTATTGTACAGATTCCGAATGAGAAACTGTCATTCCATTCAATTAAATTGGGATGCCCTGGATCTGGCATGTCTCTTGGGATGAGTAACATGAAGCTCAGAATTCATGGGTGTATTGAATACTCCCTAATCAAAGGGGAATTGGTCTATGGTCAATTCAGTAACAAATAAATATTCATTTATAGCTGTACGTACCTCGTGAAAAAAAAAAAAGGCTTTTTTTTGTGGAATTCATTATTTCATCTCTTTTTTTTTTTGAGAAAGAACTGAAATCATGTTCAAATAAAGAAAGATATCATGATTGCAGAAGTCTATCTATCGCATATAGGCTTAAAGACATCGTGGCATAACCGTCGAGGTGACGTCTGGACCTAAAAGATCAAATGGTATGATACATAGACAAAGAAATCTCTTATGAATTCGAGGATATTCCTTTTCTTAAGAATTTAATCTTAGAGGATTCCTCATTCTAAGGGAGGTAGACTACTCAAGAATTTTACATTTCATTGC